TCTATTTCTCGCCATTATGAGTTTAGGGCTACAAACTAAGGATCAGGTAAAATATGAATCTGATAGGGTAGTTTCTAATAATTCATGAAATTGATTAGAATATTCCCACAATTGTAAGTAGATGTGAGATCTATAAATCTTTGTTATTCATAGTTGTAGAAGCGGTTTTTGTTGGAATCATTTTTTTTTCGAGTGATCATGTGATAACTTTTTGTTCTCATTCATTCAAGATATTATATCAGTGAACCTATTACGGAATCTAATTAGTTAAAATCAAAGTAAAAGTTTTCTAAGATTACTGTTCGCTCTAAAATATAAAATTGATTCGATACAATAAAAAAAAAAGAAATGATAAAAAGAGGAATAATTTGATAATTTCATTCCATAATGATTCGAAAAGAGTTTCGTTTTAAAACGAAATTAAATGACCCAGTTCTTATTATTCGTTTCTAAGTTGAGTTGAAAAATTATCCAAGAATGAATTCGCCGATTAGCGGTATGGGTAGATGTTACAGATGATGAATCCATTTCTTTTTATACAGTTGTGACTTTATCCTTGTTAGTGCTGTCTATAATGATAGATCAATCAAAACCTTTCAATTGGACTTATTCTTTCAATTGGTATTTTTTTTATCTCCTATTTTGCAAAAAAGGAAACTCAGGTAAGTGCTTTTTTATAAACATATGTATAAAAAGAACATATTTCATTTAGCTCCTTCATGCCTACCATAACTAGTTATTTCGGTTTTCTACTGACGGCTTTAACTATAACCTCAGCTCTATTTATTGGTCTGAGCAAGATAAGACTGATTTGAAATTCATTGCACAATTCATAAAAGGAAATCTTTCCGCGAATTTCTGTGTATTTATAGTGACTTACCGTGTCAATTGCCAATTCTTGGTCATTGAGATTCATGGTAATTCGGATTAATATTTAGGTATAGATATTACCTCTTTTTTTCTCCTTTCAAACAAATTGAAATGATTGAAGTTTTTCTATTTGGAATCGTGTTAGGTCTAATTCCTATTACTTTGGCTGGATTATTTGTAACTGCATATTTACAATACAGGCGTGGCGATCAGTTGGACCTTTGATTAATTAACATCTCTTTTTTTGATTGACCTCCTCCTTTCTTTAATATTCAGGAGGTCAAATTAAGATTGCCATTCCAGTTAGTGCTTCAGCCGAATTCGATCGAAGAAGATCCGAATCACGCTCTGTAGGATTTGAACCTACGACATCGGGTTTTGGAGACCCACGTTCTACCGAACTGAACTAAGAGCGCTTTCTTATCATAAAAGATAAGACTGTAAAGAAAAGGATTGGCCCCAATACATCTTGTATGCATACACTATATAGTATCATAACAATGAAAGATTCTATATGATATGTCCAATGTGAATTGATCTCAAAAAATCCCTCGTTACTGCTCAAAGGAGCAGTAATAGGTAGGGATGACAGGATTTGAACCCGTGACATTTTGTACCCAAAACAAACGCGCTACCAAGCTGCGCTACATCCCTTCCATCGGTCTACAGTGTCATTGTAGAGAATTCTTGTCTTGTTTTCCACATCGTTATCTCCTCTATTAAAATCTAGAATTTTTATGTCCGTTTCGTCTTTTTGGTCTCATTTAACATATAATAATAGTAAAATACTTCTATCTATATGAAAAATGGAATGGAACCCCCAGGAAAAAGAAATGAGTCTTTTGGGGCAATATTGGGTAAGAAAGGACATTTTTTCTGTATTTAACAAAAAGTAAATCTTAGTTACTGGATGATTGTACATTTCAATATGTTTCTGTATTACAATAAAATGAAGGAGGTTTTTCAATGCGAGATCTAAAAACATATCTTTCCGTAGCACCGGTACTAAGTACTTTATGGTTCGGTTCTTTGGCAGGTTTATTGATAGAGATAAATCGTTTTTTCCCGGATGCGTTGACGTTCCCCTTTTTTTCATTCTAGTTATTGACGTGGGAAGGAATAAAGAAGATTAGAGATACAATTAAATACCAGCCCCCCCTCTTTTCTCTTTTTTCCCTTTTTAAAAATAAGGGAGGAAAGAGAAAGAATAAAAGTGCATTCAACAGCTGCGAGACTCGGGTTCAGGTTGGAATTAAATTAATATTATTCAATTTCTATGGAAGTAGAATACAAACTGTGGTTCTAGGGAAAGAGTATTATACAAGATACTTATATGAAATACTGTACTGTGATTTGAAATCTAGTTTAGAAATCTTTCTATCTTATTTGCTATATTGATTGTAGTGAAATCTTGCATAAGAGGATAGCAAGTTACAAATTCTATTTTTTTTCCTTTCTTCTTTTTCGTTTGGGATTGAAAGAGGAAGAGTTGAGTAAATGAAAAATTCAAAGGAGGTTCATGGCCAAGGGTAAAGATGTGCGAATACCGGTTCTTTTGGAATGTACCGCTTGTGTTCGAAACGGCGTTAATGTTAATAAGGCATCAACGGGCATTTCCAGATATATTACTCAAAAGAACCGGCACAATACGCCTAATCGATTGGAGTTGCGAAAATTCTGTCCATATTGTTACAAACATACGATTCACGGGGAGGTAAAGAAATAGATCGAACCGAGCACCTGCGCCCTTATCTTACAAGGAAACGGAAAAAATGACATTATATATATATATATAACATATTTAACATAGTTAAAGATAATTATAAACAAACCAAATCCTATTTTTTTATTCTAATTAGAGATACGGCTGAAATAGGATTTTAGGGATAAGAAATAAACTAACCAAACCATGGATAAATCCAAGCGAACTTTTCTTAAATCCAAGCGATCTTTTCGTAGGCGTTTGCCCCCGATCCAATCGGGGGATCGAATTGATTATAAAAACATGAGTTTAATTAGTCGATTTATTAGTGAACAGGGAAAAATATTATCTAGACGAGTGAATAGATTGACCTTGAAACAACAACGATTGATTACTATTGCTATAAAACAAGCTCGTATTTTATCTTTGTTACCTTTTCTTAATAATGAGAAACAATTAGAAAGAACCGAGTCGACCACTAGAACTCCTAGTCTTAGAGCCAGAAAAAGATAGGTTTACTCTTTCTTCACTTGAATTCGAATTCCTATCCGAACTCAAACGGGGATTTCTATTTTGTTGGAAAAATCCAAGAATCCGGATTGAATTCTCGTGTCGTAAGAAAAAAATAATCTGGGAAGAAGAAATTTTTTTATTGAACGTGTTGATTCATATTTATTTTGACTACTTTCTCATATTTTATCATATTTCTATTCATTTTTATTCGACCTTCCCGGAGTTCATTCTCCGGGCAACTCCGTTTAACCGGTGGATTCCTTCCAACCTACTTCTTTTATGATCTCATTGGAAATCATATAAAGACAATTCCTATTTGATATAGCTATTTGTGCAAGTATTTTACGATTAAGAAGCAACTGTCTCTTGTACAGACCGTTTATTAATCTACTATAACTATAGCATACCCCCCTTTCACGAATTGCTGCATTTATTCGAGTGATCCACAAACGACGAAAATTGATTTTTTGCCTATCCCTATCCCGATGAGCCGAAACCAAAGCTCTTATTTTTTGTTGAGTAATAGTTCGAGTAAGTCTTGAATGAGCCCCCCGAAAGCTTGATGCAAATAAACGAATTTTTGTTCTACGTCTCCGAGCGATATATCCCCGTCTAATTCTGGTCATTGAATAAATGAAACTTTCACGAATAACTAATAGATTTCCTTTCTTTCAGTTATTCTTTTGCCCCTTTCCTAGTATATTAATAACAAAACGGATTTTTCCAATGTATAAACTAAAAATTCCAACGGCTTTGGCTACTATAACCTTCCCAACCACGATTTTTTATAGGCGTTTCACCTCGAAATACGAAATTGCACTATACTAGGTATTAAAAAGAAAAAATAGCACAATGATAAAGAAATAGTGGATTCCATCGTTTCTATGGTTACTTCTTAAACGGTGAGGTCTTCTCTATACACCGGAGCCCTTACTTCATTTAATCAATGTTATTGCTAACTTGTATAGTTCACATTCTTCGGCTCTACCCATGAATTATCCAGTAATAGGTCTTTCACAACGAGCTCTACCTATACAGTAACGGTATTTAATTATGAAGGTTGGCTGGGTAGCTGACCCTGTTAGTCCGTTCTTGCAAGAGGGGTCTATATTAACTAAGATTTCCTCCGCTTAATGGATAAACGTTTGCTACCAATGGAGAATTGCTTCTCATCTTGAATTGAGGTGAGTGGATTTACACCAATAGAAACCATAAATTTCATACACAATAAAAGGGATATGCTCCATTTTCTTATTTTTAGATAGGAAATGTAGTTCGTTTTTCCGTTCTATCCTATTTGATCATTCATATTCGAACATTGTTCTCTTTCCTTTGTTCTAGTTCATGATCTGAACGAGTCGCACATACACCCTAGTACATGTTCCTCGACGCTGAGGGCATCCCCGAAGCGCGGGGGATTTTGTGACATTTCTAATTGGCTGTCTTGTATTTCTAATAAGTTGTTTAATCGTTGGCATGTTGAATCATATACATAATGGGCTGGTTTAGATCGATCCTAACCGCATGATTATGAATTCCTTTTATTCAAAAGAATAGTAAATAAAAGTCATAGAATATTAATATGAAACTCAGCAGGGGTAATTTCAAATCACGAATTGACGCGAAATCCAGGCTATTGTCATTCAACCGCTACAAGATCAACAATTCCATAAGCTTGGGCCTCTGTTGCTGACATAAAAATATCTCTTTCCATGTCTTCGGAGATAACCCATAGGGGTTTACCCGTTCTTTGTACATAAACCCTTGTCAGGGTTTCACGTAGTTTCAGCAGTTCTCCCACTTCCAGGATGAATTCTCCCGTTGCTACTTCAGAAAAAGAACCAGCAGGTTGATGGATCATTACCCTGATGATATAAGATAATAAAAGGTTTCTCTATTTCGCATGATGAGGGGA